TCCACCTTTATCCATGGATCCCTTATTCCTTCAATTGGAAGTATTGATCCAATTCAATAAAATTATGTTTCGTAATTTCATGATCCAATTTTTTCAATTTCGAACTTCTTTTTGGATACAAATCACGAGAATTTATATTTTTCCTCGAATCTTTCATCGAGAGGTAAAGGATTAAATCCTTTTAAGAAATAAAGTTTTTGATCGGAATATTAATAAAACCGAAGGATCCCTTAACTATTAAGGGATTAATAGAACGAATCGCACTTTTACCACTAAACTATATCCGCTACAATGCAATTATTGTATATAAATGGACCTTTTGTCGAAGACGAAAATAAGTCGTAGTAATAAGTAATAACAAGATCGGATCAGAAAAGAATCATGAAAATTCGAGCGTTGACGTATTTTCGTCAGGGCGACTAATGAGATTAGGAAAAGAGGACTCATTTTAATTAACTAAATAACAAGTTTTTTGATTTTATTCCAGTAAAGTAATAAAGAATAAGACTAACGAATGGCACCTTGATTCTATATCATCTTTTTCTGTATCATAGGAATCGAAATAATAATTCTTCTTATGATTCTTGTTGTTTCGATTTTATTTGTTTCAAAAAAATTTTGTGTTTTCAAATCAAATAAATAATTTTATCTACGATTCATTGGAACAAAAAAAGCCCGGCTAGGTACTGACCAGGCCAGGCCGTGGAAATAAAAAGAAAAGGACTTTTCGGATGAAATAAAATAAAAGAGGTACTTTATTTTTATTTATTTATAAATATATATTTTTAGTAATCTTTAATATATTGGTATTATTTATATATTAGGATTGGAGATATCTTTTCTTTTGAGCCCTTACTTTATCTAATTTATCTAAATGGAATTGCTGATAAAAGTTTTTATCGATTTTATAGATATCCATCGATATATCTAGATAATTATATATATCGATATAATTATATATGTATATAATTATATATCCATATAATCTATATAATAAGGGTAGATAAAGATAATAAAGAGAGATAAAGAAGGGCTTTTTTCAAGCCTTCATTTTCTATTTTTTATACAATGTATCATAGTAATTATCCTTTTTCAATTTGGGGAGAGATGGCTGAGTGGACTAAAGCGTCGGATTGCTAATCCGTTGTACGAGTTTTTTGTACCGAGGGTTCGAATCCCTCTCTTTCCGTTTCTGTCAATTACTTGGTATTTTTTTATAGTTGAGGAAAGATGTGGAATAGATAAAATTTTTAGAACATTTCCAAATCAAGCAAGGAAAAAAAATAATATTTTTTTTTATTCTTCACGTCCCGGATTACGTCCCGGGTCATTAGATAGGAATCCGAAAATGAAGAGAGAAACAAAGAATATTACTACTGTATAAACAAATAGTTTGAGAGTAAGCATTACACAATCTCCAAGATCATTAAAAAAAAAAAAGAGAATAGATTCTCTATTTTAACCTATTTTGACACCAAGAAATGCAGTGAAGTTATTTCTAGAAATAGGAAAAATTTTTAAGAGTTGAGTCGTTCATTACTAAAAATTGGATTTCATACCCACAATTATATATTGTGGGGGACTCTAACAGGGTCGTTCAATGGAAAAAAGTAAGAATAAGAAAATGAGAGTGATCCCGATTTATCACAGCTATAGAAGAATTTCAATATTGGACTCAACTCAAAGGTTCAGACTGTATGTACGACTTATCTGATCTTATAACTAGTTAGAATCTTTTTTTTCTAGTAAATCATGAATTTGTCTCGGACAGTATTCAAAATCTTATCGAAAGCTTACGGCAGCTTGCCAAACAAAAGCTAATAGAAAAAAGAATAGAGGTATTACTGGCATAACATCCACTATTGGATTCAAAAAAGCGTAGGCCTCAGGCAATTTGGCGACGAAAAAACTACTTGAATAAAGGAAAGAGTTAAGACAGATACCGATGAAACTTAAGATATTAAGCATAACAATTTTTTTTTTTTTTTTTCTTTGTTCTTGAAGATAATTGTATTTCTTTTGATTTTATTGAGTTATTAATCCCCTATTATTGCTATGATATAAGGGAAAAATTAATAACATAAAGTAGGTCGAAAAACCTTTCTTTGATTTGAACTCAGCCAATCAAAAATCCTTCAATTCTCAAATAAAAAGAGAATAGAAGAAATCCTACTTTCATACAATATCTTAATGGAATTATATGTAATGATCAATAAATTCAGTTTAATTGGATCTATAAACGTATCAAAATCCGAGCAACAAGCTAATTTTTTCTATAAATATTTCGACTGGAATTGACGACCAACCACTACCAATATTAGTGTTTATTAGTGTTGAATATAAATGGGGCGTGGCCAAGTGGTAAGGCAACGGGTTTTGGTCCCGCTATTCGGAGGTTCGAATCCTTCCGTCCCAGAGTATGCATATTATATATATAATAGTATATTATAAGATCTATAGAAAAATATTCGATATCATATCAGACTAAAGATTGCCCTTTTAAACAACCTTATGCTTAAAACTATAGTATTAGATATAGATAGAATGTGGTTGTTCTTTCTTATTTTCTTATAATGATGCATTTAAAATCGAAATGCGAAAGCCTCTCTTATTCTCTATCCCTTAAATGGTGTGTGAAACCCGATTATTCTTTTTTTTTTTTTCTGTGGATTTATGAATTAGAAACACGAAGGTCTTGTGTTTTTGGCACTAATGGAATTCAATCAATGGTCTTAAGTCTCTTAAGACCGATTTAGGGTACTCAAATTTAGAGTCAAATCTAAAAAATAGGTAGGAACAATCGTTTAATCTAGATCTGTTTGACTTTGGCCTTATACAAGATAGTCTAGCACCTCCGAAACTAGTCCAGTCCCCCGGAGGATCCTTTTTTGATTTATGATGCATCTACTCTATATAATTGGGGGGGTAGATAGGAGTTAATCCATAATGGAAGATATCAATTTGAATATCTGTACGAATCTGATTAACAAAGAATCAAGTTACATATGTAACATATTATGTATTTCTTTTCACCTAATTTTTGCGTATTTTGTGTTTGTCTGTAATGAATAATTGTAAATCCAAGTAACAATTCAGACAGAGGTTATTCATACATCTTTTTCACTTTATTTTAGGGAAAGATTATTGAGTCTCTTAAGTTAAATAAACTAGGCAGAAAATGCTGATATGTATTGTTATTATGTATTTTTATCGTTTTATTGCTATTTTTGTGAAAAAGATTTTGATTTTTGATCTATCTACTTGTTTCAAATCATTGATGGGTTAATCCGAATATGCATTTATTTATGATAAGAAAATGTAATCAATCCTTTTTTATTACAAAACTTTATTCAAATAATAATATTGAGGTAGGAAATTTTCAATCAATTAAATCTTTTTAATGATTTCTTATGAGTCCTTGCTACCCGAAGAAGTGTGAAACTCGTGAATCCATTCTATGAAGAAATTGAAAAATGGAGATTCTTAATTATTCGTAATTAATTATTTCTTCATTTATAGAAATTAAAAAAAATCTCTATTGCACTCATACAAAAAAAATATTATTGATCCAATATATACAATAAAATATGGGTTTAAATAAATTGAATTATTGTTAATACTTTTTCAAAAACTACTCATGTCATAAGAGTATAGATTACTATGGACCAACTAAACCAATGACTATACATGATTCCATAAATGAATCAATTACATACCAGTTCCAAGAAATAAGAGGTTATGGTAAAACTTCGTTTAAAACGATGTGGTAGAAAGCAACGTGCGACTTGAAGGACATGATCCACTGTGGATTCTTACACCCACCATTTTCTATTATATAGGAATGAAGATGCTCTTGACTCGACATCGTTTGTTCTGTTCCACTCGAGCTCTCATTTTTTGAGGGTTTTGATGTAAATAGTACATGATGGAGCTCGAGTAGAAAGTATTGATTCATTTATCAAGGGCAGAGATCTAGGGTTAGTGTCAATCAATAAGTTAAAACTACTTCGTAAGTATATGTTCGGTATAGAAATCGAAAGGATCCAATTTGACCAAGTTTCAAATTCAAACGTCAAATTTGATCAAAAGTGTATCACGCGAGAATCCATTATTTATATGATTCTTTGATAAAAATAAATCACAAAAAATGGTATGTTGCTGCCATTTTGAAACGATTAAAGATCACCGAAGTAATGTCTAAACCCAATGATTCAAGGCAAGGATAAAGGATCCCGGAACAAGGAAAAATCTTTTTCAATTGTCTCAATAACTAAACTAGATCAGAATGAAGAATCGAAATAGATTCTAAAGGAGACAGGCAAAAATAAAGGGGTTAGAGACCACTCAATAAATGAAATGCTTAAGCTTAAGGGTTGTTTTCCTTTGAGTGAGAGTTATCCAACTTGAGTTATGGGGATAAGAATGAGTTTTTTTTTTTTTCAAAAAAGAATAAGAAAAAAGTATTTAAATCATAGTCTAATTGATTTAATAATCTATGGATCTATTTGACATTAATTAGAATTCTATACATAACTTTGAATTTCCTCGAGCCGTACGAGGAGAAAACTTCTTATACGGTTCTGGGGGGGGGTATTGTTAATTTACATCTATCCCAATGAGCCGTTTATCGAATCATTGCAATTGATGTTCGATCCCGAAGAGAAGGAAGAGATCTTCGTAAAGTGGGTTTTTATGATCCGATAAAGAATCAAACCTATTTAAATGTTCCTGCTATTCTATATTTCCTTGAAAAGGGTGCTCAACCTACAGGAACTGTTCATGATATTTTAAAGAAGGCTGGGGTTTTTACGGAACTTCACCTTAATCAATAACCGAAATTCCATTAATGAAATAAAAAAAAAGAGGGTGTGGATAACTTGTATATAGTTTTGGCTAACCTTTTCTTTATTATTTCCCCCCTCTCTTGTTCTATTCATACTACACTTATTACCTTAAAATTCCGTCTTCGATAACGACAAAAATATATTTTTATTTTATTGATATAAATTGATCTAAGATGAATAGAAAAAAGATCAATCAAGTGACTAAATGAACTAATTGGTTCTATACTATATACTATAAATAAAAATTTGTACATTACCCCATCAATGGGGTGATTTTGTTGCAATTCTATGAACAAATAAAATAAAAAAAGGGGATTAAGTTTTTTTTAGTTATTTATATTTATGGATTGAATAAACCCGATATATTTTTTTCTACTTCTTTCGCCTACATCTTTTATGTCTATCTATGTTGATTATCTCGATAGTGCCAATCCAAGTCTGTAGTTTTTTTAATTCTTTTCTCTTATTTATTATATATATAATTATATAATAGAATATATAATAGAATTTATTATTATTAGAATATTTTCTCTTATTATATTTTTTTAGCTTTATCTATTTAAAATTTAAATATAAATATATTGATGAAATTCAAATTGTTATTTCCATTTGTTTTTTATTCATTTATAATTCTTTTGTTTTCTACATTGTAGTCGTTTTTCACTATTCACATTCGTATTGACAACAGTGTATCAAACAAATATAATCCGATCGTGTATAAATGAAGCTAGTTATCTCCGTTTCATGACCTTTGCTTTTCACGCACATGACGGTCTCATTGTATTTTCTGTGATATAAAAAGTGACTTTTGTGTCATATAAGAAGTTTTTTTTTTTATTGGAATATTTTGATTACGTCATGTAATTTCATTTCTTTTTTTTTTTTATTCCGATTGTATCTACACAGAAAAATTTTTGATATTTTTGGGGTTGCTAACTCAACGGTAGAGTACTCGGCTTTTAAGTGCGGCTAGCATCTTTTACACATTTCTATGAAGTAACAGATTCGTCCATACTATCGGTAGAGTTTGTAAGACCGCGACTGATCCTGAAAGGAATGAATGGAAAAAGCAGCATGTCGTATCAATGGAAAATTCTAGTAATATTTTTACCTTACTAGATTGGGCCAAACCTTGTTTGAATTCTTGATGCGAAAAAAAAAGTCAAGTCGGGTCGAATGAATAAATGGATAGAGCCCTATGCTCCAATTATAGAGAAATAAAAAGTAACGGGCTTATGTTCTTAATTCGAATGATTACCCGATCTAATTAGACGTTAAAACTATATTAGTGCTTGATGCGGGAAGGACTTTTCTTATGAGTGAGTTATCGATTTTTTTCTAAGTCCTAACTATTAGTTACTCTACATTATGGGGTAGAGGGGAATGTGTAGAAGAAGCAGTATATTGATAAAGAGTTTTTTTCCAAAATCAAAAGAGCGATTGGGTTGAAAAAATAAAGGATTTCTAACCATCTTTTTTATCCTAAAATATAAACCCATTAGATGGCAAAAGAAAAGAGAGGATAGAGAGTCCGTTGATAAGTCTTACCTATTTACGAGGTATCTATTATTATTCTTTTTTTACTGTAATACCTTGTTTTGACTGTATCGCACTATGTATCATTTGATAACCCAATAAATCCATTATAGTATCCCCAGTTCAAATCAAATTTAAAATGGAGGAATTTCAAGGATATTTAGAACTTGAGAAATCTCGGCAACGTGACTTCCTATACCCACTTATCTTTCGGGAGTATATTTACGCATTTTCTCATGATCATTTTTTAAATGGATCCATTTTGTTGGAAAATTATGGTTATGACAAAAAATCCAGTTTCCTAATGGTAAAACATTTAATTACTCGAATGTATCACCAGAATCATTTTTTTTTTTCCACTAATTCTTATAACAAAAACCCATTTTTGGGGTACAACAAAAATTTGTATTCTCAAATGCTATCAGAAGGGTTTGCAGTCATTGGGGAAATTCCATTTTCCCTACGATTAGTATCTTCCTTAGAGGAAGAAGAAATCGCAAAATCTTATAATTTACGATCAAGTCATTCAATATTTCCTTTTTTAGAGGATAAATTCCCACATTTAAATTATGTGTCAGATGTATTAATACCCTATCCCCTCCATCTGGAAATTTTAGTTCAAATCCTTCGCTCCTGGGTGAAAGATGCCTCCTCTTTTCATTTATTACGGTTCTTTTTTCACGAGTATTGTAATTGGAATAGTCTTAGTACTTCAAAAAAATTGATTTCTTTTTTTTCAAAAAGAAATCGAAGATTAGTCTTGTTCCTATATAATTCTTATGTATGTGAATACGAATCCATTTTCCTTTTTCTACGTAACCAATCTTCTCATATACGATTAACTTCTTATAGGGGCCTTTTTGAGCGAATATATTTCTATGGAAAAATCGAACATCTTGTCAAAGTGTTTGCTAATTATTTTTCGGCTATCTTACGGGTCTTCAAGGATCCTTTCATGCATTATGTTAGATATCAAGGAAAATCAATTCTGGTTTCAAAAGATACGCCACTTCTGATGAATAAGTGGAAATATTACCTTGTCAATTTATGGCAATGTCATTTTTATGTGTGGTCACAACCAGAAAGGATCTATATAAACCAATTATCCAAGCGTTCTCTT